TAAACCTATAAAAAAATTTAAACTAAAAATAGAAAATTTTTACGAATGGGATCGAGAATCATTATTAATTCGACACAAGAAAGGGTTGTGGAAAATTCCGTTTCTTGTGTCAAGGACTAGTAGACGAACAATCCCCCCTAAAATCCTTTGTTCCTCTCATTTATACTTTGGTTTATATTCTCCGCTTATTTATCTTTTGTTTTGATTCTATTCAAATATAAAACTATTGATTCGTTCTATATCATACCGTTTGAATTTGGATTGAAAAAACAAAGAAATAAAGAAGAGTTAAGTAAAATCAAATAGTCTTCTTCACAATATACTATGACCAGTAATGCGGTATAAGTAATTCCCGAAATCCGGTAGAAGAAAGAATATAAACAAGCAAAATTTTTTTGATTATACATAATTACATAACATAATTGCCAACAAAAATTTGTTTATTTTTAGAGCTTGATGTTGATAAATCCGCGGATCTAGAAATTCATTTCGGACAATTGAACCTTCTCAAACTGTTTCTTTTTAAGAACCAAAAAGATTTGTGCCAAAATAACAGATGCCAAGAATAGCAAAAGACCTTGGACACGTAATGGATCTTGAAGTACTATTTCCGCATCCCCCTGACCAAATCCACCCACATTAGGATTACTCGTTAATGGTTGATCAAGTTGGATGGATTCGCCCTCTGAAACAAGAAGTTCCGGTCCTGGAGGGATAATATCAACCACTTGACGTCCATCCGATGCATTCGCTATGGTTATTTCGTACCCCCCCTTTTCTTTTCGTATGATTTTGCTTACTATACCTGCTGCTGTAGCATTATAAACATTATTGTTACTCTTGCTCCCGTCGGGATAAATCTGACCCCTTCCCCTGTTCCCGCCTACGTATATGGGATATTTTAAGAAGTGAACATCTTTCTTAGTAGCGGGGTCCGGGGAAAGAATAGGAAAGGTGATTTCACTATATTTCTGACCAGGAACAGGACCTATCACAAGAATATTTTTTTTAGTGGGGCGATAGCTCTGAAAAGACAGATTTCCTATCTTTTCTTTTATCTCGGGCAAAATACGATCGGGAGGGGCTAATTCAAACCCCTCGGGTAAAATAAGAACAGCCCCTACATTCAAAGCTCCTTTTTTACCATTAGCAAGAACTTGTTTCAGTTGCAGATCATAAGGAATTCGAACAACTGCTTCAAATACAGTATCAGGAAGTACCGCTTGTGGAACCTCGATATCCACGGGTTTATTAGCTAAATGGCAATTGGCACATACAATACGGCCAGTCGCTTCTCGTGGATTTTCATAACCCTGCTGTGCAAAAATGGGATATGCATTTGAAAGGGGTGCCTGGGTTATTATATATATCATGAGCGATACGGAAATGGATCGAGTAATCTCTTTCTTTATCCAAGAAAAGGTATTTTTAGTTTGCATGGTCCAATCATTGATCCCGAAAATTTATACAATAAAATTAGGCAGGTCGCTAGTATAGTTCCCTATCTATAATTTTGCTATTTACTTAAATATAAATAATTTTACTGGAATATTGAAGGAATCCCTTGGATGGGTAGAAAGAATAAGTACAATTTTGAATGTTTTGCTTATCCACAAAGTAACAAATATTATAATTGGATCGTTCAATCATTTTTCAGTCATTCATTGAATGATAAATCACTACAAGTGAAGGAGATACACGATTTAAATAACGAAAGATCCAATATTTTAAAATTGTATCTAAAATGACTGGAAAAGTAGAAACAAGACCGGATATAATTTGATCATTATGAGCAAATCCAAAATCTTTGTAGACAGAGCCAATCATTAGTTCCCAACCGTGGGGCGAATGGAATCCTATACATAAATCAGTTAATAAAAGAATAGAAAAAGCTTTTATTGTGTCGCTTAAGTTATATAGGAATTCTTGAACCCAAGAGTTAAGAATAGCAAGTTCTTCATTACCTATAATAGAATAACCACTTAGAATAACGAAACAGATTATATTTGTCGAGAAGTGTAAAATTGTATGCGTGCGATCCTCATTGTGCATCTTGATCAATTGGATCGTTTCTTTGTAGATTTCGATGCGAGGCTTTTGTAAATGTGCTTCCGGGTATTCCTTTAACATTTCGTCCAAACGTAGGAGTTCCTCTAAGTCTATGAATTTTTTTAGAATACTCTTTTCTTGAATATCATTCAAAAAGATTTCGGATTGCCTAGTATTCCACCAATTTGTAACCCAAGATTCCAGACTTTTATTAAATGAGAGAGAGATCCACCAAGGCAAAAATACTATAGATGCAAGATATAGAAGGGAAATTAATACTTTCTTTTTTGCCATTTTTTCGTCTGTGAATTTTTTAATTTTTACTGAACGCACCTCGTTCGTCGACTCTATACGATACTAATATTTCTATCAAGCATAAGTTCTATTACAAGTTATCGAGCCCATGAATCTATTTCCGATTTTTTTTGTGATTCAGTACAGTGGTTAGTCCTTGAATTTAGAAAGAATACAGAAATAGAATAAGAAAAAGCCCACTTCAAATTAATAGTAGTCGGATTGCGAGACGAAAGAACTCCCGTTCTATCAAAATATCAAATATTTCTAAAAAAAAAATTCTTTACTTTATTATATTATGATTTATTATGAAATGTTTTGTTTTAATATATGATGAATCTAGTATTTAGATTTGTTACTGAATTGAGTTAAGTGGGTTTACATACGCATAAAAAAATTGTGGACACAAACAATTTTGTTTTAGAATTATTTCGTAGCGTTTGCTTTGGTTCGAATAAGCGTTCTGAAGAAACTTCAGTTAAGTTATGCTATATAAAAAAACGAGGATTCTTGAGTTTTTTCTCTCTTGCAAAGTATTCATTCTTCAGTTCCTTTTTTCAAAATACTTCAATTGGTACACGCAAGAAATAGGCCAATTCAGCAGCTTTTTGCTCAATTTCTCGTGGAGTCAAATTCTCATCAGTACGAGTCAAGGGAATGGCCCCCTGGCCTTTGATTTCCATATAAAGGACACGACGAGCATAAATACCTTCTTTAATTTCTATTCTGATGGACTGAATGTCTTTCATAAGGAATCGGAGGAATATGCGACGATTTTTTCCAGGAAATCCCCAACGAAAAATACACACTACGCCCTCTTTTATATCGAATCGATCATAACCACTACCTACATTCCACGAAATTGTGCACCACAAATAGGAGCTAATAAAAAGACCTGCGATCCCATAGAAAGACATCACGATCCCTTGTGGAAAAAAAATTATTTGCTGAGAAGGAAATAAAGATATTAAATTCCTACCAAAATAACTGGACGTTCCAACCAATAAAAACCCTAATGAACCTAAAAAAAGAATAAAGGCCCAGCAGAAATTACTTGTTTTTCGGGACCCCGCTATAAGTTCTATCCATATACGTTCTGATCGCCAACTCATACTATAACTAGACCTAGTTGCATTTTATTGGAATTGGGAGAATAACAAAAATAAATTTTATTTTACTTTTTTTTGTTTCCGAAGTAACTCTCATCAACCAGCACTATTATGATGTGAACGTTTAGGGGTAATTCATCGAATTTCTTAGGTCCAAACTAAAATAGTAACATCCCTTTCACATGATTTCCGAATACATATAGATATATTGACTTTACATTTCAGAAATTCTCCCCGATCCCGATCTATTTGAAAATAGTGATAATTCATTTACCCATAATATCATGTTTATACATACATAAGAGCTTATGACCGAAGGAAGCCACATGTTATACCATATTCTACTAAATAGATATCCGTGTTATGATCCAAGTAAGTCTTGAAAAAAAAAAGATTCGTCCTTATTGTATCTAAAAAATCTTGTTTTTTTGAACATAAAGAGATAAAGAAGCCATTGCAATTGCCGGAAATACTAAGCCCACTAAAGGCACAAAAATTGAGGGGAAGCTGTTGAGAGTTATCATAGAATGGGTACCTCGATTTAATATTTGTACCTGTTATTTATTGTTATATTTATTGTTTTATATTAATATTTTAACTTTATCCTTATATTGTTATAAAGATATATTATAATTCATATATAATTGTTATATTATACTAAGTATACCTAAGTGAGTATATATACTTAATAGGGAGTATATAAGTATATGTTTTAATAAATATATATTAATTAATAAAATCCAATAAATATGTAAATAAATGGACCTATAAATCTTTCTACATGTTTCTACATGAAATATATGTATGATAATCCACCCTTTATATTATTCGTATTATTAGTTATTATCTTGTTCTTGTCTTATAAATTTAATAATTTTATAAAATTTACTAAAGAAAGGATTTATTACAAATTCTCAAAGAATTCATTATAATAATACGACCCAACAAAAAGGATTTTTAGTGGGGGGTGATTTTTGGGAGATATAGAAAGATGCAAGACCTTGTTAACCAATTTCACGGAAGAAAGAATTCACTCTTTTATTTTTTTTAATAGGGATTTCCTGGTTAGTAACCAGGAATATCGATAAAAAGATGATCTGGATGATTCTTTCTACAATTAAATCTTATGTTACCAAAGAAAAAATCCATTCTTCGTATTTTTACTTTGATTCCTATATTTTATTCCTATAAATTAAATAACTACTTGATCACCACACATAAAAAATTTTATTAAGTTTTAATAAATTAATACTCTTATTAAATTAAGACTCTAAGGCTCTACTTGATCGATCTAATTTTTATTCAAAGGAAAGAAAGCATGTAGCCGAAATAACTCACCCAGAACGCCCTTTAAAGGATTACGTGGTACGATTGGATCGAATAAGCCCTTATGGAATAAATATTCAGCCACTTGTGAATCCTCAGGTACTGTCTTATTCAATGTTTGTTCAATTACTCTTTTACCCGCAAATGCAATGTAAGCATTGGGTTCGGCAATAATGATATCTCCCAACATACCAAAGCTGGCCGTCACCCCACCTGTGGTAG